TGGTGGGGTGACAGCAAGTTTTGGTATGTTGGGGGATATCATTATTGCTGAACCTAATGCCTACATTGCATTTGCAGGTAAACGAGTAATTGAACAAACATTGAATAAGACAGTACCCGAAGGTTCACAAGCGGCTGAATATTTATTCCAAAAGGGCTTATTCGATTTAATCGTACCACGTAATCTTTTAAAAGGTGTTCTGAGTGAGTTATTGGAACTCCATGCTTTCGTTCCCTTGAAACAAAAAAATCAAGAAGTAGAATTTTAGGTTTAATTAGTTTATTTGAATTAAAATGAAAATATGAGACTTCATTTTTTACGATATCTTTTTGGAGTCATATTAATGATTAGTCATCAGAATCTTCTCCTTATATCTATAGAGACAAAATTGTCTCTATAGATATAGAGAGTCTTGCATCCTTGTATAATTTACTGAGAATACTCATTATTACTAATAATCCCTGTTGGATCATTCATATCATTTTTGTAGAAAGCTAAAAGAAAAAGAAGTCCATTTATTTAGTTCTATACCTCTTTGCACTTATTCAATACTCAATTATTATATATGTTCACTTATCGCTTATATTAGAGTTTAATTTATTACAAATTAGAATTATTTATTAAATTATTATATTATTATTATATTCTAAAATAAAAAAATAAAAATACCTTTATAACAATATATAACAGGTACAAATATTAAATATTAAATAAATCGAGGTATCCATTCTATGACAACTCTCAACTTACCCTCTATTTTTGTGCCCTTAGTGGGCCTAGTTTTTCCGGCAATGGCAATGGCTTCCTTATTTCTTTATATTCAAAAAAACAAGATTTTTTAGATCCGATGGGACTAAATCTCATTTCTTTTTTTTCAAGACTTAGATTTAGAACATAACACAGATATCTATTTAGTCTAATATGATAGAAAGAGGGTGCGGCTTCCGCCGAACCTAACCTAAATTAAAGAATTCGTATACATGTCTAAATTCATTTTTTTTTTTTAGCTATTTTCACAAAGCGATCTGGACTGACATATTCGGCAGATGTATGAAGTGTAAAGTCAATGTATCTAAATGGGTGTAGATCTTTAGAAAGGATCAGAAGCGGGGGAGGTTTTTTCGATCTAAAGAATTAGATCAATGACTTCTAAAGATTCACATTAGAAGAAGGCTAGTTGATGCGAGTTCCCTCGGAAACAAAAAGAGTAAAGTCAAAATTTTTTTATTCTTTAACTTCCAATAAAATAAAACTGGATCTAGTATGAGTTGTCGATCAGAACATATATGGATAGAACTTATAACAGGGTCTCGAAAAACAAGTAATTTCTTTTGGGCCTTTATCCTTTTTTTAGGGTCAGTAGGATTTTTATTGGTTGGAACTTCCAGCTATCTTGGTAGGAATTTAATATCTTTATTTCCATATCAGGAAATCTCTTTTTTTCCACAAGGGATAGTGATGGCTTTCTATGGTAGCGCGGGTCTCTTTATTAGTTCGTATTTGTGGTGCACAATTTCGTGGAATGTGGGGAGTGGTTATGATCGATTCGATAGAAAAGAGGGAATAGTTTGTATTTTTCGTTGGGGATTTCCTGGAAAAAATCGTCGCATTTTCCTACGATTCCTTATGAAAGATATTCAGTCCATAAGAATAGAAGTTAAAGAGGGTATTTATGCCCGCCATGTTCTTTATATGGAAATCAGGGGCCAGGGGGACATTCCCTTGACTCGTACTGATGAGAATTTGACTCCCCGAGAGATTGAACAAAAAGCTGCTGAATTAGCCTATTTCTTGCGCGTACCGATTGAAATTTTTTGAAAAATAAACGACGAACGGTCTTATTTGATTTTGGTATTCTTTTTAGGGGGCGGGGGCGAAACACAAAAAAGGGGATTCATATCTTGTAATATAACGCATGCTTGATCGAAAGAGGCTATCACATAGAGTCGACGAATAGGGGGGTTCATTAATAATTCAAAGATGAAAAAAATATCAAAAAAGAAAGAATTGACTCCTTTTATATATCTTGCATCTTTAGTATTTTTGCCCTGGTTGATCTCTCTTTTATTTCAAAAGAGTATTGTGGAGTCTTGGGTTACTAATTGGTGGAATACTAGTCAATCTGAAAATTTTATGAATCATATTCAAGAAAAAAGTATTCTAGAAAAATGTATAGAATTAAAGGAACTTTTCTTGTTGGAAGAAATGATAAAAGAATTTTCGGAGACACATCCACAAAAGTGGAGTATAGGAATACAAAAAGAAACAACCCAACTGATCAAGATGTATAATGAAAATTGTATTCATATGATTTTACACTTCTCGACAAATCTAACCTGTTTCTTTATTCTAAGCGGTTATTCTCTTCTGGCTAATAAAGAACTTATTATTTTGAACTCTTGGGTTCAGGAATTCGTCTATAACTTAAGCGACACAATCAAAGCTTTTTCTATTCTTTTATTAACAGATTTATGTATCGGATTCCATTCACCCCACGGTT